TACATAATCTTCTTCTGTCCGAAGAAATTATTCATCGAAATAATGAGTCACTATTGATATCGACACATCTGAGATCGCTAAATGTTCGGGAGTTCCTCTATTCAATCCTTTTCCTTCTTCTTGTTGCTGGATATCTCGTTTGTACACATCTTCTCTTTGTTTCTCGAGTCTATAGTGAGTTACAGACAGAGTTCGAAAAGGTCAAATCTTTGATGATTCCATCATACATGATTGAGTTGCGAAAACTTCTGGATAGGTATCCTACATCTGAACTAAATTCTTTCTGGTTAAAGAATCTCTTTCTAGTTGCTCTGGAACAATTAAGAGATTCTCTAGAAGAAATACGGGGTTCTGCTTCTGGTGGCAACATGCTATGGGGTGGTGGTCCCGCTTATGGGGTCAAATCAATACGTTCTAAGAAGAAATATTTGAATCTCATCGATCTCATAAGTATCATACCAAATCCCATCAATCGAATCGCTTTTTCGAGAAATACGAGACATGTAAGTCATACAAGTAAAGCGATCTATTCCTTGATAAGAAAAATAAAAAACGTGAATGGTGATTGGATTGATGATAAAATAGAATCCTGGGTCTCGAACAGTGATTCGATTGATGATAAAGAAAGAGAATTCTTGGTTCAGTTCTCTACCTTAACGACAGAAAAAAGGATGGATCAAATTCTATTGAGTCTGACTCATAGTGATCATTTATCAAAGAATAACTTTGGTTATCAAATGATTGAACAACCGGGAGCAATTTACTTACGATACTTAGTTGACATTCATAAAAAGTATCTAATGAATTATGAGTTCAATACATCCTGTTTAGCAGAAAGACGGATATTCCTTGCTAATTATCAGACGATTACTTATTCACAAACCCTGTGGGGGGCTAATAGTTTTCATTTCCCATCTCATGGAAAACCCTTTTCGCTCCGCTTAGCCCTACCCCCCCCTAGGGGTATTTTAGTGATAGGTTCTATAGGAACTGGACGATCCTATTTGGTCAAATACCTAGCGACAAACTCCTATGTTCCTTTCATTACAGTATTTCTGAACAAGTTCCTGGATAACAAGCCTAAGGGTTTTCTTATTGATGATAGTGACGATATTGATGATAGTGACGATATTGATGATAGTGACGATATCGACCGTGACCTTGATATGGAGCTGGAGCTTCTAACTATGATGAATACGCTAACTATGGATATGATGCCAGAAATAGACCGATTTTATATCACCCTTCAATTCGAATTAGCAAAAGCAATGTCTCCTTGCATAATATGGATTCCAAACATTCATGATCTGGATGTGAATGAGTCGAATTACTTATCCCTCGGTCTATTAGTGAACTATCTCTCCAGGGATTGTGAAAGATGTTCCACTAGAAATATTCTTGTTATTGCTTCGACTCATATTCCCCAAAAAGTAGATCCCGCTCTAATAGCTCCGAATAAATTAAATACATGCATTAAGATACGAAGGCTTCTTATTCCACAACAACGAAAGTACTTTTTCACTCTTTCATATACTAGGGGATTTCACTTGGAAAAGAAAATGTTCCATACTAATGGATTCGGGTCCACAACGATGGGTTTCAATGTACGAGATCTTGTAGCACTTACCAATGAGGCCCTATCGATTAGTATTATACAAAAAAAATCCATTATAGACACTAATATAATTAGATCTGTTCTTCATAGACAAACTTGGGATTTGCGATCTCAGGTAAGATCGGTTCAGGATCATGGGATCCTTTTCTATCAGATAGGAAGGGCTGTTTCACAAAATATACTTCTAAGTAATTGCTCCATAGATCCTATATCTATCTATATGAAGAAGAAATCATGTAACGAGGGGGATTCTTATTTGTACAAATGGTACTTCGAACTTGGAACGAGCATGAAGAAATTAACGATATTTCTTTATCTTTTGAGTTGTTCTGCCGGATCGGTCGCTCAAGACCTTTGGTCTCTACCCGGACCTGATGAAAAAAATGGGATCACTTCTTATGGACTCGTTGAGAATAATTCTGATTTAGTTCATGGCCTATTAGAAGTAGAAGGCGCTCTGGTGGGATCCTCACGGACAGAAAAAGATTGCAGTCAGTTTGATAATGATCGAGTGACATTGCTTCTTCGGTCCGAACCAAGGAATCCCTTAAATATGATTCAAAATGGATCTTGTTCTATCGTTGATCAGGGATTTCTCTATGAAAAATATGAATCGGAGTTTGAAGAAGGGGGAGGAGTCCTTGACTCGCAACAGATAGAAGAGGATTTTTTCAATCACATAGTTTGGGCTCCTAGAATATGGCGCCCTTGGGGCTTTCTATTTGATTGTATCGAAAGGCCCAATGAATTGGGATTTCCCTATTGGGCCAGGTCATTTCGGGGCAAGCGGATCATTTATGATGAAGAGGATGAGCTTCAAGAGAATGATTCAGAGTTCTTGCAGGGTGGAACCATGCAGTACCAGACACGAGATAGATCTTCCAA